TTATATAGGGTATAACTATGAAAAGAGGAAGAAGGCGAGCTACAAGAAAAACTCCCGCCGCTACCATGGTAGCGGCATGTATCAGAGCCGAAATAGGAGTGGGTCCCTCCATAGCATCAGATAACCATACATGAAGGGGAAATTGTGCAGATTTAGCGACTGCACCGGCAAATAATAGAGCAGCACACAAAGTAACAAAAGGAGAATTGACTTCATGATTATAAATCAAGTTATTGTCGAATAAATCCCGAAATTCAAAACTACCTGTTATCCAATAAAAACCTAAAATTCCTAATAATAAACCAAAATCCCCTACACGATTAGTTACAAACGCTTTTTGACAAGCATTTGCCGCAGGAGGTCGTGTGAACCAAAACCCTATTAATAGATAGGAACACATTCCAACCAATTCCCAAAAAATATAAATTTGTATCAAATTCGAACTAGTAACTAATCCCAACATGGAAGTACTGAAAAAACTCATATAAGCAAAAAATCTCAAGTATCCTTGATCGTGGGCCATATAATTATCACTATAAATAAGAACCATAATTCCAACAGTAGTGATTAACAGTAACATAATAGAAGTAAGTGGATCAATCAAGTAACCGAATTCGAAAGAAAAATCATTATCGAGGGTCCAAGACCATACATATTGATAGATAGAACTGCTATTTATTTGCTGAATAGACAGATTAGTTGAAAAAATCATGACTATACTTAACAATAAAATACTCGGAAAGGCCCACATACGACGAAGATTTTTTGTTGCTGTCGGAAAAAGAAGAAGTCCCACTCCTATTAACATAGGAACTGGAAGTGGAACGAAAGGTATAATCCATGCATATTGATATGTCTGTTCCATAAAAAAAAGTTTTTGAATTCTTAGGACTTTAAAAAAGGAATGAATAAAAAAATGAAGATATGCATTAACTTAAACTAACTTAAATATAATTTTTGAATTTTTATTTCTTTTTAACTTATTCTTTCTGAGTTTCTGCTAAATACTTCAAATATTCAAATCAAGAAGTTCTAATTGGTCAAATCAGATGAAAGAAAGAAACAAATTACTAGTCTCTTTGGAATTTGAAAATTCAAGTCAAATTAGACATATTTTTCCCAAGTTTGACAAGTTACTAAAATTCTTTTTTTCTATTTTTAGAAATTAGTCATTTTTTATGAGATTTTCCCATATTTTTCACTCATCTTATCTACTCCTTTAGTTTAGATTTTTTTTTGAACAATAGATGTCTTTCACATCCAGCTATACCAATGAGTAATTTCTTAATTTTTATTTAAATGGCAGTTCCAAAAAAACGTACTTCTGCATCAAAAAAGCGTATTCGTAAAAATTTTTGGAAAAGGAGGGGGTATTGGACAGCGTTAAAAGCGTTTTCCTTAGGGAAATCTCTTTCTACCGGGAATTCAAAAAGTTTTTTGAGCGACAAACAAATAAAATAAGTAATAAAACATAACATTTTGGAATAATCTAAATGGGCCTGACTCAATTTGTGAGTCATTTCAGCTCGAAAATACAATTCTCGAATTCCATTTCCTATTGAGTAACTCAATAGGAAATGGAATTCGTTCCGCTCTTAGATCTTAGAATATGTAGAATAAGAATTCTTCTATTTACCTTTCCGAATTCAAAAAAAAAAAAGAATACTTTCTTTTTGTTGACAAAAAAAAGCAAGATACTCCATTTTCATTTTCTTTTTAGTATATTTCCTAATTTACAAGGTGGGGAGTATTATTTTCCCCATCAACCTATTTGATTTGGAATAGAGTATAAAGTTTTCTTTTTTGTACAACTTTCTTACTTTTCTATATTCCTATATAGATCTATATCTCGCCATCAATCCACGCAAAAACACTTAGTGAATTCTGGATAAATATGTGTCAATTTTGAATGATTCAAAATAGGTTCTTTTTTTCAATGAAAAATTTGATTTTTTGGTTTCACTTTTTGAAATCAAATAAATCAAAAACGATTCATTAAAACAAAAATGTTTTTTGAGGGGGTTCTATCCCTTAATTCATAGTAGGAGACTATCTAGTTTTACAAGAGTTCAAGTCGAGGAAAGTAGCAATAGAAAATACACAATAAAACTAAGACCCTAGCCTAAAATTCAAATAATGAACCTTCAAATACCTAGTTGAACAGATTTTTATTCATCAATTTGAATCTTTCCTAAAAAAATATTACACCCAATTTAATTCTTAAATCTAGACGATTGCTTATTCATAGGCTATTATGAATTCAAGACAAGCCGCTATGGTGAAATTGGTAGACACGCTGCTCTTAGGAAGCAGTGCTAGAGCATCTCGGTTCGAGTCCGAGTGGCGGCATGTGATTTACTAAAAAAAGTAAACAGATCCTATAATGAAAATGAATAATGAATTCAATTCCCGATTTTGTTTTGATTTTCTAATTTAGGGATTCTTTTTTGATTTATTTTTATGATATTTTCAACCTTAGAGCATATATTAACTCATATTT